AGGAGAGTGAGCTATTATTAGCAAAGTTTGTAAACTGCTCTAGTAATATAAGTACTGGAATCGTCCCTGCTGAGGATCTTCTCTGAACCTAGTTCTTCTTCATTCCTTTCTTCAAAGCTATCGATAGCAGAAAAAAAGAAAAGCATACAGATTCCATTCTTACGAATAAAGACTGCCACAATCAGTAAATCAGTCCTTCGAAGAAGAAAGGCTAATTAAGTAATCATTCGAATTTGAAAGATAGCCCCGACGCCCAAGCATGAATAGCGGACGGGGAGGGAGAAGTCCTCACTGAGACTCACTTCTCTTCTTTCTACACTCTCTGATCACCGGCCCCCCGCCTTTTCACTTCTAAGCCGATGGAAGGTAGAGGGAAGCCGTCGCCTTCCCCCTCTCCCCACCACAGGTTTCTCCTGCGATTTAGATTTACTGAACCTGGCATGAGGATTAGTTTTCCAATGTATATGTCTTAGTTGACAAAGCTGTTTACGTAATAGGCTGCTGGCTAGAAACATAGGAATTTGGAATGTTGAGATGACTGGTACGTTTCTCGATACACTCGAGTAGATGCTTTCAACAAGCCCCACTCACAGATAGCTAATGAGCTAGCTCTTTTAAAAAGAAACCAGCAATACTGGATGCGATGTTTGGAACAAAAAGACAACCAAAGGTTCCCGAAATGTTCGCAAATGACTTGTCATATGGCCGTACAGAAGAACAAGCAGACATGGACCATTTCCAAAAAAATGATTTATTAGACTCCAAAAATGGAAGAGCTTAGCAAAGAAAGAAGAAAAAGGGTGACCCGAAGCTGGTAATGAAAAATAGATCCTGTTCTGACATGTGATTAACCGAATCAGCTGCGTAGCCCTCTTTCACAGGGGAGGTGTGGCGGCCTGCTTCCAGAAAGTAATTCATGTTGAAGGTGGTCGCCCATTAACTTAGTTTTTTTGAACTTCTTCTTATATGCTCACTTCGATGCTCGATTTTTGCCTTGCTTCGGGGCGAGGGCCCGAGAACGCTGGAGACGTAGCAGACATGTCCCAAGCAGAACGACCATGCCCGGAAACCACAGGTGGCGTGGAAGACTGGTTCCCGAACAGAATTAGTCGAAAGCGAAAATAGAGAGTCCCAGAAAGAGAAAGTCAAGGGTGAGGAAGGAAAAAGGGTGCCGGTCATGGGCAAGGTAGACAATCGATATATAGGAGTGGTGAATCCCATGCTTAATACACTATACTCCTTAACAAGGGAAGCTGTCCAAAACGCTACATGGCCCCAAGATCGTCTTCGTCTTCCAACTCAATTCGAAGACCTGATAACGGCATCATCTACATGCTGACCTTTCATATTCTCACTACTTGGTTGGAAGATTAGCCAACTTCGGAGAAGAATGGCAAAGGGAACTCAAAACCACAGAATGAAGGAAGCAGTAAGGAAAGGAGAAATGTATGAAAATAACCACACCTCCCTGCACTCGGCTTGCCCTACCGTGTCCTTATAGGGTCTGAGTGACTGTCAAATGGGTAGCCCCGAACCTATCCATATAGAGTCCTTTCGGAACCAGGGTCCGTAGGAGTCGCAACTCCGTGAGTGAAAGCCTCTCCCTCACTTCCCGATTTTGCAATAAAGCGAAACGTGGTTAGCAGCCGGGACCGTTCCAACCATTTCCATTTTCGGCTCGAGTTCCAGTTTCAGCTATCAAGCTATATATTTTCTTTTTTAACTGGATTTTTTAACTTCACATATAGCTCATCAGCTTGTGACTTCGCACTCTCAGTTTCGAGATTGGGAATCGACAGAACTGCCCTTTCTTAATTAGAAAGGTTATTTAGGTAGCTTAGCTGGTTAGATTTACTGAAGGCAATTCAATCGCTGAACGTTCCTATCTAAGAGTTTCCACTACTTGCCCGCCTCTTTCTTTGTCTTTTGCCTTTGTCTGGTCCGGTAGAGCTACTAAAGTGAGTAGGAGCCTTCTCCTTTCGCTAGCGACTGAACCAATCTTAGCAGCATTAGATTGGCACCACCAGCAGCAGGGGAGGGGGAGGGAACGGAAACGAACTCCTTGCATGCGAGCTACTTTAATAGATATAGGCTTTCTGTTGATCTTTTCGCTTTTGTTGAGGATTCCCCCCTAAGACTGTATGTTCCTTTTAGGCTGGAGTAGTCTTCCATCTGCGGTTGATCTCTCACTGTCTAAGGTTGAAACTGACCCCTGATCATTGCTCGACTCGATGGGTACTTATACTGGTTTGCCGGATAAGCTCTTGTTTTTCTTTCAGGAGTTGGTTGGTGGCATGGACACCTAGCCTTTTTTTATTTTATTTAAAGTCTTTTTTTTTTGTTTGCTGGCACAGGTAGTAGAGTCATTATCCACTCCAGCAGTAGCAGATGTAGAATCTGAAAGGCGGGATTCCCGAGGGTGCTTCCGTTAGAGCTTCTTCCCCTCTTGTAAGGGCACCTAGCTTTCAATCACTAGTGAAAGAGTGACTAAACTGATATGTCATGCTTCCTTTACTTGCTCAATGCTCCTCCTTCTCTTCCCGCCCCACCCAGTCTTGTTCACAGAATATAGGGCACCCCTGCCCGCAAAGAAAGGGAAAATACTGGAGTAGAGTAGCCACCCTACGCTCGGCTTTAGGGAGACCAACCTTAGCCAGCATGTTACCAAGCCACCTTTGAGCATTTCTTTTTTTTTCTTTCAGTTGCTTAGCGAATCCGCGAAAGCAGTGAGTTAACTGGGCGTAATGGAATTCTGAGCCGATAGGTGGAAGTATTCCAGGTGAGTGAATGTTAGCGAACTACGAATTACCTTCAAATCTTGAGCTAGTTGACAAGGTAGAAGTTCTTGCTTCTGATGAGCCCCTAGACGGCACATACGAGTAGGCGAACCAGTGGAGAAGAGTTGAAAGCATCGATACTCGACAGAGTTCCAAGTTCACAGGAGCCACGTGCCCAAGACAAATTTTTATCAAACTCTGCCCATAGCAAGGGGCTCGGTGTGCTGATCTATGAAGTTGGGGCCAATCGAGAAAGATTTTCGAAAAATGCTTGAAAAAAACTAAATTAGTAGATAGGATGGAAATAAGGAGATCCATAGCTAGACTTCCGCTGATCATTGAAATGAAATCTCACAAAAGACCTGTTTTCTCGCTGGTAGCTTTGTTGGGAAATGCTAATCCTGGTGGAGGGTTGGAAAAAAGAGGCGACGAGAGGTGCTAACCCGGCCACCAACAGGGTAGGATGGACGGTACGGTTATAGGGTCGAATCCTTGCACCATTCTTGTGGATCATCTGGTGTGCTTAGCGCATGATGGGAATAAGAAGAATAAAGAAATATCAACGGGATATGGAAATCGTTGAATTCGGGCCCTTCGGTTGAGATCTGAAAGACCTCGAGATTCACCGAACAAAGACCGGAACCTTATTACAAAACTCAATGAGCAGAACGCTTCGGAATGGGATCAAAGCCCGACGAACCCATCATAGCTTAACTATTGACCTGTAACGTTTTTTCCATAAGATAAATTGGGTTATGGTGCTGACTTAGATGAGTGGAAAGACTACGACATCCAACCGGCGGTAGATCGAGATTGGGGGTGCAATATTCCCTTGTTGACTCCCTGTCAGCTCCCTTCAACCATACATATATCTTAAATCTAGCTGGGTGCATGCAGACGTTTGCGGACATCACCTATGGTGAATTTCCCGAAGCACATCTCGTTGGATGGATGTCGTTGCCGCGAAGTGAGCTGGGCCACCTTCTGAGCGGAAGTGCCTTTGTAGCCTAGATCGTGCTCAGCTGGATAGGTTCTTACTCTTACTTACGGATCGAAATAACAAAAGAAAGAACTAGAGCCCTGCTGTTCTAAAGCACAAGTAAGGGCTTTTTTGTTCTACCAGAGAGAGTCTATTCTCACACTGAATCAATCATTCGAAGGGTCGGGGAAGGAAGCGATGATCGGTCTATCCCATTAAGCGTAATCCCGTTAGCCAATGAAAGGACTACCTTTCTTGGACTGTGAGCGACGACACCAGATCAGAGCTAAGCGAGAAACGAGAAGCTGCGGTGAATCAATCAGTATTAGCTAAGGCAAGCATTCTAATTCTGGGGAAGAAAGGAAATCTGTCTTTATAGGAAATTTATATTTATAGGGAATCTGTGCTTACTAAGCCTTTGTTTGAAGGACCGGTCTGAAAGTGCAAGACTAGCTGGACCCGGACTGACTAATCGCTAAGAGCTCGTCCCGAGAGAACTCTCAGTACGGCATTCAGTAAGAAGTTAGCCAAGTTCTGTTAGCCGTTACGTTAGGGTGACTCGAGAAAGTTTGAAAGGGAATTCCGATAGCCCTTAAGCTTCAAGCTATCCGGCTTCAAGCCGTGAAGGAGGAATCCGAGTTACATCCTCTTAAAATAAGGAAGATCGTTCATCAGCGCTTTCAGTAACTAAGAGTCAATCAGGTGCGTAATCAAGCTCATCTCATTACTTAGGATCTCACTCTCTCAATCTCCTATCTGGATTCTTTGCTTAGTCAGAGTTGAATCTTATAATAAGGACAAGAAAGACTGGCATTCAGGTAAGGCATGATTCGGAAGATAGTGAATCTCTCCTTACTTGACTCTAGAAAGCTCTTTCTTTGCAAGTGGCAAGCAAGACTATGGTTAGAGGGAAGGAATAAGCAAGAAGGCAAGCATTAGTCTATGCAGTCTAGAATAGCTGTCTGTATAGCGCCAGTCTGCTATGCTAGTGAGTATCCTTAAATAATCTAGGGCCAAGCGTGCCAAGTAGCTCCCATAAGCTATTAGAGTAGCTCCTCTATCTAAGGTAAGCAGAGATCTTCCGATACCCCTTCTACGCTTGGGAAAGGGATCGAACGAGAAGCTTTGGCATGAAGTACGCGTGGGAGGCATTCAATAAGCATGGCATTGAACTAAATCCGCTGCATCTACAACCGCTGTTTTCAACATCTGCTGTGCAAGTGCAATATCCACTCCTATCTTTAGCTGGATTCTAACCTGTCAAGCAAGTGAAGTGAGCCGAGGAAAGGCAGTGAAGGTTCGACTCCGTTCGGGTGGGTGAAAGCCCTGGGTTGCGTAGAGAAAGGATAATAGAATTTTTTAACCAAAAAGACCGACTTTCCTCAAAGGAAGCCGCTTAACTGATTTAGTTTAGGCTCTCATCGAGACCAGGCGATGAAGTAGCGGGCGAAAGACGAAAGGCATAGTTGAAAAAGGCTATTGCTGCTACTTTTTTTACTCTTTAAAGAAGAGTTCCGTGACTTCTGTGTAGCCTATGCGAAGCAAGCTCCAAAGTAATGGAGTTTCAGATAAGAATTCCATTCACCAACCCAATCTCGAATAGATAGAACGAAAAAAACTACTACGTACGATTGATTCGCTAGCGAAGAATCTTCCAAGCCCTAAGCGAGCTGAGAAGAAAGCAGCGCTTCTTTTAGCCTAGGTCAACCATTCCTTGAGGGGTTCTCTGAAGAGAAGGCCTTCATGGAGGCACATCTCGCTCTTTTATTTTTTTATGATAAATCATGAGAGTTCAGTTCCAAGTAAGCATGTAAGCAAGCAGTAAGTACAGCGTGAAGCAAGTCAAGGCATGGGCTTTCCTTTAACAGAAAGAAATGGAGTAAGGGACGATTCTAGATAACCTTGTTCTTTCAGGATGATATAGACAATAGGTAGTTGTCGTAAGAAAGCAGGAAGGAAGAGAGGACAGGGGCGCTTTCGAATAAAGTGGGAAAGGCATGGTTTCCACTACAATAGAAAGGGCTCTTCTTGCCTTTCCTTCTCCTATTGCTACTCCTACTCCTAGCCTCCACAGAAGACTTGCTACCGCTATCTTGGGATAAATGCTATTTCCTAATTCCAATGCCTTACTTCCTTCCCGTTCCATGATTTGCTTTATCCTAGGGTCGCAAAAACCCATTGTAGCTTGTCTGGCTGGAAGTGACATGTTCCTCTTCAATGTTAATGTCATCATGTGAAAGGGGTTGCGGGGAGCTTTTGTAATAAAGAATCCCCTTTTGCCCCTTATTTCTTGGCTTAACGACAAATGTCTTTAGGTTTTCGACATTTGACACCTGGACCTTAGTCAGAGGTGCAGTAACCCTTTCTGGCAGCTTTGGTTGACTCTGAGAAGGAGGACTTGGCTTCGGTAGTACCTCATCATCGTCTGACCCAGAGTCGCTTCCCCAATACGGGTCCTTTAACCGGTTTTGAAGACCGCTTAGGACTACTCTTAGGCTTCTATTCTTTCTTTTTTCCCTTTTTAGAGGACTGGGGTGTGGATGTAGATGTCGCCTCTTCACTATCGACGAAAGATTTTTCGTCAGCATAGTGTGATTCTTTAACTGAGAATTAAGTCACCATCTTCTGATCACCATCTGCTTTGTATTTGAAGCACTGATGAAAAGTGGAGGGGACAACATAGTTGTTGTGAATCCAGGGCCTCCCGAGCAAAGCTCGGTACGATGCGGACACATTCCTTGTATTAGAGGAGTTGGACCCTGAGACTGGTATCAAACCAGAACTGGACTTCTCGGAAATTTACCTCGATTAGAGTTTTTCTGCCCGTCTATTCATATTATCAAATAACTTTCCGGAAAGATGATTCCATTCCATATCAGAGTGAAGAAAGGAGCAATGAAGCAGTTCCTATATACGTTATTGGAAGATAGGGAGGTGTTTCAGACTCATCAAAGTAAGCAACGAGTACTAGTTCAATGAAAGCGACATATCATGGATGAGGTCTAACAGAAGGAGAAGGTCCGTCTTTGCGCGAGTCAGGTATGAGCCCACTTCATTAAATATCAGGAGATGAGCCGATGACAAAAGAGTTGAGTTCGCAGCTAACGGCACAGAAGCTCCGAGGCCAAGAGTTGACACCGCTTCTTGACTTCAGACTTCATTGACGAGTCCGGCAAGAGAAAGAGAACTCTTTCAGACCCTTAGTTTCAAGACTCTGGCTTTCAGTCTTCCATTTCCAGGTGAGTGTGCGTCGAGATGACTTCTGTCAATAGGCAACTGCCACTCTATTACGCAACCTCACTCCAGTAGCTGTCGTAGTTGAGGACATAGCTACGAGAGAAGAGCAAGAGGACCTTGCCAATGTCTTGACCTTCATCAAGCTGAGGCGCAAGTCAAATCCGAATAAGCGGCTTTATCTCTTGATCTACGATATTGGACTATCGGGAGTTTGACACAGCCTTTAGAGGGGCATGACAGCAGATAGGGACTACCCGCATGGATGAGTTATCACATTATTCACCCGCCATGAAAAATAAGCCATAGCTAGAGAAGAGGAAGAATCCAGCCCACTAGTAGTACTCATCCCTCCGACGCCGCGGAACAGCTCCCTATTCCGTGAAAAGTGAGATCGGATTACCCAACTGACTAGGTTGGTTTACGGAGTGTTGGAATAGCTAAAGCCCACTCCGCCCAGGGTCTTCGTCTCCCGGCACGCGTTGATATCTTTCGCGGGAGGCCTGATCAACCGCCTTTATCGGGCTTGGGGCCGTCCCCAGAACAGGTTTGAACACCTGCTCTGATTCTGCCAGCTGAGAATTCGACCAGGTTAAGGACGCGTGCTGATTTCGCTAAGACCAGGAAACTTTGCGTAACGGCTCCAGCCGTTAGAGCCGAGTTGTACCTACTTTGCTCCCAGTCACGAGAGGGTTTCGAACAACCGATACCGCATTTGAGCCTTGAAGCTCGCGGGTCGTCTATCGTGCGAGTCGTTCTCCATTCGGGCGTCAGAACAATAACGAATGGGAGCTATCGCACAACCATGCGGCTAAATAAGAGGCTTCCGTCATCATCTTATGTAATTACTAAATAGAATAGCTTCCACCACTAGTTTGAAAGCGACGATGGGTGAGTTCAGTACCAGCTGTATATAGTCAACAGAATGGGGAATAAGAGATAGGGGTATAACACCAGTCATCTCTCTCATCGGGATTGGAAACCATATCAGCCCCTTCCCTCGCACCTGCGGCCAAAGAAGATAAGAAAGCAGCGGATAGAACTGCACCAGAAAGAAAATCCAGTACGAAAGCCCAATGTATTGAAGCGCAGGAACCGGCGGAGACATGACTTCTTTCTCCGTGTTTCACAAAAACCAAATCCTCAGTTGGCTAGACTGATCTACTCTTCGTTTGAATAACCTCGGTGGTCCGAACAGCCCAGAGATTTAGGCCTCTGACATCGGTTGTCTCCTTTTCGACGCGACGCCGTCATCTTACTACGGTTGTCTGGACTCAACCCGCTCCCACTTTCGTGTTTACCCTGTCAACAAAAGTTGCTGCAGTCTTACCTTGAGACAGGTCAGAGCGCTGTGAATTTCGTCCTACTCAGGGAATGGAACGTAATGGTCCCCCACAGGAAGGAAGGGAGGGGCCAGGTCGTTACTACTTTGTCTCACTAGCCACAGTGAGGTTTGGTGCAACCGCTAAACCAAGTCGGGCTTTTAACCCAGTCTGTGCGCTGTGCTCGATGTATGTGTCTTTGTTCAGTGCTCAATGGAGCTGCGAGCTAGGGCCAGAGGCGGGTAGCGGTTACCTTTGCCTCGAGCCACGGAGCTGTTGGACCAACCTCTTCTGGAGCCAGCTTTGAACTGCGTGTAGACGTGGGCCAGTGATACCACCTCAAGCGACAGCGCAGGTTCCTTTCCTTTCTCTACGCAATTTCGGAAGATAGGATTCACTCACAGGAAGAATGAAAGTGAAATATTTTTTGAGTTCAAAGAAGATCGCCTTAGCCTATATTCTTTATATCTTTATATAAGGAAGGGCTCTTTTCTTCCACCGGAAAGGAGTCAGGGCCTACCGATCGATGGACTACTTGTAAGTAGCTAGTGGCATACTCTAATCCGATCTTATTCTTGAGACAAAACAAGGACGAATGGCTTCCCGAGTCCTGTCTCTGGCGGCGGTTGCTTCGATCTTGGAATGTTTCAGAAAACCCTAGCCTTTGCTTGAATTTGATACGACGATCGGGAAATCAGTGGCGTGGAAATGCCTCTTTGACATAGCTGAAAAGAGGCATTTCCACACCCCACGCTGGATTTACAGATTGTACTTTTCCGGTTAGCCCATAAGGATCAGACACCCATATTCCAGGACCATACAATCCTGTTACATGAAAAGCACCAAACCCAAAACAAGCCACTCCTGAGAGAAATAAATGAATTCCAAAGATCTTGGGCAAATCTAAAGAAGGTTTTCCTGTACGTTCATCACAAAATATTTCTAGATCCCAATACACCCAATGCCAGATAGCTGCCAAGAAGCACAAGCCAGAAAACACAATATGCGCCCCAGCCACACCTTCATAACTCCAAATACCCGGATTCGTTATAGTTCCTCCTGTAATACTCCAACCACCCCATGAATTGGTTTTTCCTAAACGAGTCATGAAGGGTATAACGAACATACCTTGTCTCCACATTGGATCGAGAACGGGGTCAGAAGGATCAAAAACTGCTAATTCATATAGAGCCATCGAGCCGGCCCAACCAGCAACCAAAGCTGTATGCATTATATGGACAGCCAGCAAACGACCGGGATCATTCAATACGACGGTATGAACACGATACCAAGGCAAACCCATGGAATACCCCCTACGAAAGATAGACACTATGTAACTTTATTGCACTGGAAAAAACTATGTTATGGACCTCCCTTTTTCAGTGGCGGAGAAAGGATTCCATTTTTTTTTTAGTATTTTATAATGTCACAATTCTGTTTGTAGGAACAAAGAGAAGCAGATCTATTCTATACCAGATAAGTACCAATACGCAATGGGAGGTTGACTCCATTTTAGATGAGCGAATGCATACAGATTTGTTCATCATTCAAAGCGTAAGAATTTGACTTTATTCATTTTGTCTTCTTTTTTTTTTACTTCTTTAAAATAAAAAGGGAATGAAAGCCGTCCTTAGAAGTTCTCGCTCGATCGAAAGGATATAACACATATGAAACCTTAGTTTCTTCGC